AGTAGAGGCTATCTCGTAACTATAACCCGTTAGCGGTGCGCCCGAATAATCAAAAGAAAAACTTCTGTATAAACGGAAGTTCTGTTTATACACTTTATTTTTGAATTCTGCCAATTGACTAGAATCATAAATGGAATCGGATTCTCTCTAATACAACGAAAAATTTTCAAATTCAAAAATGAAATAGAGAAATAGAATGGAATGGAAAATATCAAAAATCAATAAAATTAAGGCGGCTAGAAAAACTTATTAGATACCATGGATTCGGATATCTAATAAGTTATACCTACTATTGGATTTGAACCAATGACTCCTGCCGTATGAAAGCAATACTCTAACCACTGAGTTAAGTAGGTCAGTTAGAATCAAAAAGAGAAAGAAATGGAACCCATCACATCGATGGATTATAAATGTAATATTATTTATAAGCAATACCGATCAAAGAGATAAAAGTTGGATCATGTAATATTCATCTTGACAAGAAATTATTGACATGATAAAATATATATCACAAGCAAAAGGGCTATAGCTCAGTTAGGTAGAGCACCTCGTTTACACGCGCGCCGATGTTTTTTCAGAGGAGTACATTATGGAATCAAACAACTTATTGAGAAGTTGATGTCTTACTCCATGACTTTTAGGGAACAAGAGAACAATAGCCTGACAAAAGATTCGGTCCAATTTAGGTGCCCCTTTTCTATTTCTATTTTTAGATTTTAGGCAACCAATAGAATCCATTATTGATTTAAGATATTGATAAGGGGAATACTCACTCTATTCAATGCTAGGCATAATGAGTATAAAGACCTCAAAAAATTCTTTTTTCGTCCTATCTTATGAACTTTAAGGTGTATGAAGTTTCATATTGGATTTTTTAAGTAAAAGGGGGGCGATGGAGACTTCATTTAACTTAGGTTGATCTAAGCCAAAAGCAAACCTACGTCAGGATAACCTTCTTTGAAACACTTCGGTAGTGCTCTCAGATCGGAATCCAAATAAGAAATCAGAGCACATGGAGCCATCTTCTTATCTTCTTGTCAAGAGAATTATGGTAGACTAACTGATTATTTATATCAGTTAATGGAAGAGCCCAATGCAAAAAAATGCATGTTGGGTCTTTGAAACAGTTCGAATCATTTTGAGAATAATCAGTTTGATCTGTTTTACCGAGAAGGTCTACGGTTCGAGTCCGTATAGCCCTAAAAAAAAATGAAATAAAATTCAAATACAAAGACAAAAATTGTATAGTTTTTATTTCTTCATTATTGTATTGTTTGTTGTTTGTAACTAGCCGCTTATAGACAAGCTGGAGTTTGAAAAATTAGGATTTTTATTAACTTTCATTATTAACATTTAACATTGTAAAACGGGCTCTTCTTTATATTGGTATACCAGGTAAGGTATACCAATAAAAGAAAGGAGTCCTTTATTGCCCTAACATTGAATTGCTAAATTGAATAATTAATAAATTGAATTAATATATTTATATAAATTTCTAAATTAATATAGAAGTAGAATTCTATATTAATATTAATCTAGAATAGAATTCTAGAGAATAGAAATAGAATATATAGAATAGAAGTAGAATTTAGTTAATATAAGATCCTATTCCATAAATGTTTAATATTATTATTATTTATTATTATATTTTATTTTTATATTATATAGGTGGAGGTACTCTATTACATATAGAATATAGGTATAGTATTTTCTATTTTTATATAGATTTTATATGGATTGGTATTTTATTTAATTAGTATTTTATTCAAAATTCTATTTTGAATTCTTTTTTTTTTTTTTAGATTTTTATTTTTTATAGAGAAGCCGAAGTGAGATGAAAAATCGCGAAAAGAGTCTTATTTATATAAAGTATAAGAGCAATATCAATATATATTTATAATTGATATCGAAATAAAATTGAAGTAAATGGAACAATTCAAGTCGATGAATCTTGAAATGATACATGTACCACAGCAAACAAAACTAAGCAGTTCAATCAAAATAAATTGTTATTTTGACTAAACAGTTATGAATGAGTTGACAATTAATTTCAATTCGACTCGAATAATCTAGTATATTTTCTACATTTATAGGAGTGCACCCATGTTTCTGCTTTACGAATATGATATTTTCTGGGCATTTCTAATAATATCAAGTGTTATTCCTATTTTGGCATTTCTAATTTCGGGCCTTTTAGCCCCAATTAGAAAAGGACCAGAGAAACTTTCTAGTTATGAATCCGGTATAGAACCAATGGGCGATGCTTGGTTACAATTTCGAATCCGTTATTATATGTTTGCTCTAGTTTTTGTTGTTTTTGATGTTGAAACGGTTTTTCTTTATCCATGGGCAATGAGTTTCGATGTATTGGGGGTATCCGTATTTATAGAAGCTTTAATTTTCGTGCTTATCCTAATTGTTGGTTTAGTTTATGCATGGCGAAAAGGAGCATTAGAATGGTCTTAGCTCTTGAATATTCCGACAATAATAATGAAAACAA